GAATATCAAAATAAAAAAAAAATGATTCAATTTCTACCATTATTATGATATTACATACGTGAAGTTTCTAATATAGGGGGAGTTGTATTTATTAAACACGTATGCAGATATTAATATCCCCCTTCTCTTTTATTGTATTGCCGTTCTTTTTTTGGGGGGGCAACACAAGACGGGTTGTGCTCGATTAAAATAGAAATTTTCTATTTTCTATTCAATTCAAAATAAAATGGAGATATGAAAATTTTCTGAGAATTTCTTCTAGCCAAGATATAACATATATAAATAAGATAATAGACATCTGTGTAACAGTTTCTGCTCGGGGGTTTACAGATACTCATAATTGTTGTTATAATTGAAATGGAGAGGGATTTTTAACTCAATATTGATGTATCAATTTGTATTTTCTTATTTATGTCATTAGGAAAAGAAAATATCCAATTTTGAGATTCAAACCGTTCATGAATTCGCAGTCAGCAGTTAATAGTTAATGGTTCAAATTTGTCATAAATTTTGACTTTTGCGAATGAAAATCCACATTTGATTTTTAATAGAAAGTGAGAGAAGTTGGCCATTTTGAGATACTATATACTAGACAAGACAGGGGCGGATCAACTCCAATCGAAATAAAGATTTCTTTTAGGAAAGAAAAGTATTAAGTAAGAAAAACAGAAGTCAAGATGCAAGTACAATAAAAATAAAAAGAAAAAGCAGTTAAGTAATACGGGACAAATTTCACCAATTTTGTATCGGTTTGGCGGCATGGCCGAGTGGTAAGGCGGGGGACTGCAAATCCCTTTTCCCCAGTTCAAATCCGGGTGTCGCCTGATCAACAAAAAACTTGAAATCTTTTCTTCTGTTCTGCTGATATAACTCACCAAATTATTTCCCATCCGAAGCAGAGGGAGGGCGCTATTTATTAATGCTTGTTTGATTCGAAGCATTGCATTCGGGTGGCGTTTTTTGAAGTGGTTTTTTTTGAAAAGATTGTAAATCCTTGAATCCTATCCTAGATTCAAGGAACTATTCTAAGGGTAGAGGGATTATCAATAGTATTCGGTCAGAATCCTTTTTTTGACTCTGTGCCATTGATTCCACTATACTATTAATTATTATTTATTATTGAGGAATAATTCCTTCATATTTATAGAGATAAGGGGATATAATTCACATGGATATAGTAAGTCTCGCTTGGGCTTCTTTAATGGTAGTCTTTACATTTTCCCTTTCACTCGTAGTGTGGGGAAGGAGTGGACTCTAAGAGTATTACTAATTAATCAAACTGTATCAATTGTTTTATAGATCGTTCTGTAACACGTTTTGAACTATTTAATTAAAATGAAAATCAAAAGATCGTCATTTCGAATTTCATTGGATTCGAATGGAGTAATGCATCGTTATATGAATCATACTTTTTCAATCAAACAGATATTTCACCGACTCCCATCTTTGTATTTTGAAAGGGATCCCAATGATAGGAAATTTTTCCCAACCAAATTCGGTTCTATTCCAATCAACGGTCTTTTACCAGACTTATAGGTGGGTGCTGAAGAAGACCAGATTGTTTAGTCCCTCTTTAAAAAGAAGAAGTCGTTTTGTTAAGTGTATACGCACTTTCTATGAAAAGCGGTATAGACATAGTGGTTGTCTAAGGAGATGCTATACATAAGAGGAGCCTCCCTCAGGCGAGTCACATATTGCATATTTACCACTTGTTTTATAATTTTTAAAATTTTATTTATACTTTATCGACTTCCATTTTATATTATGGTTCAGGCCATAAAAATTGGCGAAGTTTACTATTCCTTTTCGAAATCCGAGAAGTGCCCGTGGAACTACTGTTGATGGTTCAATCAATTACTTCTTCGGAATGTTTGCTAATGATTTTATTAAAATATGGCATGGCCTATATCCTTTTCCCTCATTGATTTTATTCTTTTCTTTCAATAGATACCGAGTTCAGATTGAAATTCATAAAAAAAAAGTCTAGTAATTAGAACGATAAGACGTAAGAACAAAACAATTATTTTAGATTGATCGAAACCAATACAATACAAATAGATGGAACAAATAAATAGAATTGGGTGCTATGCCAACCCCATTCCATATATGGAATGGATATCCACATACAAATATATGAAGACTAATATTGGAGAGATTAATATATATTAAATTAAGCCTCTATCTTTATTGTATATTTTGTAAAGTTGTACTTTACACATTATACAACTTTATCTTTATACACCACAATAATTCTAATAGCTAGATCCTATGGTAGATGAATCTTTCGACCATAGGATCTAGCTATTAGAATACTGCCGATCATTATTTAATTTCAATTTAAGACACTAAAATTGGAATACTTTTCATTTGATTTCGAAAACTTTTGATAAGAACTCATAAGTCAAGTTTAATTCAAATTAATTATTTTGACTGACTGTTTTTACGTAAATTATAAGTAGAAAGGCCGTAGGAACTAGAATGAATAGTGCAGTAGCAATAA